ACGTGCAACCATCAAACCAGAGACCAAAGCAGGGCTCGACGAAACAGAAAGTATCATGGTACGTCGTCCTTCCCTGAAATGGAACTTTCATGCTGGGGAAGAGGTGACTAAAGAACTAGCATGAAAGTCGATATATTACGACCGTTTTTATTTCTTTCATTTTTTTCTTCCAAGCCCCTCTTAGTTAGAAAGCACTCACTGAGTTACTTACGGAATTCAAAATCTCTCTCGAAATGAGAGACAACTTCAAACAAAAGTTCTTTTGCCTGCGCAGGCGAAGAGGGCCGCTGCGGTGCATTGGGGTATTGATCATCCCAATCATCGAGGTAGTTTAGGACCCAGAGAATATGAGTTCGGAATCCCGGTGAAGCCTGAGGGGGATTCCCAGACTTTCCAATAATGTCTAATTTTTTTAAATATGGGAAAGCGTGTCACTCCGAGGGGCCTGCTTAGAAAACCGAATTATAAACTTTTTGATTCGTTCTTGCAGCTCTATTTCATCTTCATCAGTTTCGCCTGCGTCTGAAAGGAATGGATCGGCTGTAGATTCTAGGGTTGGATGACGCCCGGCCTCAGCTTGACGAGTAACTCCTCTTTCTTTGGAACGCCCATTAGAAGCTGACCTTGCCTTTGCTTGCGAAGTTTATCCCGATGAACTCTATTATTATGGGTTTTACTCACCAGTCTACTGGACTTCTCTTTCTTAGAAAGTCTTTCTGTTCTGGGATCCTCAAAGTAGCGTTCTTCCTGCATGCGATTGACCACATCTGTAATTCTTTCACCCGGAGTCGAACCTTCACTGCCTTAATCCCTTAAACGGAACAGTTAATCGAACAAACAACGGATGAGCGCCCTAGCGCGAAAGCCTAAGTGCGTTAGTAACGCGTTTAAGACGAATTGCGTTTTCTTGCTCAGGAGGAATTAAGGCTTTCTTTCTGTCCGCTAGTCAGGAATGGAATCGGAGGCTACGAATACGAATTCTTGAATGGGGGGGGTCATTTTCGAATAATTATTAGACAAATAGGGCACTAGAACGCTCTTCTTCCTCCTTCCCTTGTCAGGCCTTTCGTCGAGATAAAGAGGTCAACAAAAAGTTCTTTGAGCTATCGATGAAATGGCCAGCAGAGTTTTATTTCAGCATTGATAACTTCTTTCTTAATCCTCGCCCTTTGGTTGACTTACTCCGTACCTAGAAACATAGTTGAGACTGGTCGATCTTTGTCAATCCGGCTTTCACTCTCAAGCAACCTTTGCTCCATTCGTGGAAAGAAACCTAAGCAAAAGCCAAAAGTCAAAGCATGAGTACTTTCTTTTTTCCTTTAACACCCAGAATCTACTACTCAAGAGGGGTCTCAACCCTAGGCTTTGTTTACTTATTTTGTTGAACCGGGTCATTGATTTGAATCAATTGGGGTTGTCCTCGTGGCCCATGTTATGCATCCCCCATGAATAAATAGAGCGAAAAAAAAGGCCATTTATAATTCTGCTTAAGCGGATTAAGAAGGAAATTATGCCCTTGGCAGAAGGGGTACCAGGTAGTACGCGTACTTGGTGGCAGAAGACAGATGAAAAGGAAGGGCCAGATCGAAAGTTCCCCTGGACAAACCTGTTAGGAAATGCCCCTGATGAAAGAGCTTTTCCTAGCGGCTTTTCTTAGAGACAGGAGGGGGTCAAAGCATTCTCCAAAACCAAGACCGCCGCTCCGAATCGAAAGAGGAGACAGACAAACTCTATTCGGAAAGTCTTCCCGGAGAAAGAGAAGAACCTTGTATGTATACTACGATATACGTGCATACTCCAATGCAGCCTTCCAGGCCCGCGAGAATAAGTGATCGGACTAGGATAAGGTTGTTAGGCTGAGGTCAAGTAATTCCTGCTACTTAGTCGGCAGTTTGACCAACTGCCTAAAGGTCGAAATAAATCAATGCAATTGGCCCTGGCTATATGCTTAACACTTACCAATCGTACAATGCATACTCTCTATCCCGGAAGGAGAAGTCGGTAATCGATAACCTAAGCCGCTACTAATCGCTCACTCGCTGTCGAAGCGAACTCATTTTCTCGGGGCACTGAACTCACTTAAGCCGAATCTCACTCCCTCTTTATGGCAGCTATCTCTTCCTAAACAGTCGAGAAAGAAATCCAGCCCCAATATCTCATTCTATCTAAAAGCTCCAGCACCTCTATTGCTTGTGAAAGATAGCTATTCCTCTGCTTTGATGCTTTTTTCCGCTGATTCAATAGCAGCTCCCATTCCTGGACCATTAGTTGCTTCCTTTTCTTTCTTGAAATATCTTTCTCGTAGAGTCAGGTCAGACTCCTTCAAATGGAAAGATAGGAGATGTTTAGCCAGTACAAGCTGTGTTTGTGGCACCCATCCCGACTTGGAGTAGAGTAGCCAGGAAGACGCCCATGACTTATTGAAGGGGGAGGGACAGAAAGAACAGAAGCTGAGAGATTCAGGGAGACCGGGATAGGGATCAGATGCTTGCTCTATCCGGGAATGAATATTGGATCCAACTTGCTTATATGGTTGTGTGGATTAGCTGCTTGACTTGACTATTTCGACTTCGACCTCATAATCAATCTTTTTGCGTTTTCCCGGGATTTTGCAATGAAAACGCTTTTTTTGGCACTTTTTAAGCTATTATCGTAGAGTATCATTTTTTGGAATGTCAGCAAAACCTCTCTTTTTGAGTGCCTAAACCCCGTATTTAGAGTCTTATTTTCATGATAGAGCTGATGACTAAGCGAACTCTCTTCAATGCTTAACACATGCATGAAGGGGAGATCTAACATCTAAGGTAGAGGGTTTGTCCTACCAGACACCTTAGCTTAGCAGGAGAGGCGCTTCCCCAAAACTAAACTTGAACCATTTCATCTCGCGTATCCATCATCAGGGACTCCGACAGTTATTCCAGTAGTTACGTATCCCATTTTTTAACCTATGGGCGTTTAGAAGTGGTACAGGGTAAAGATATGTTGGACCGGCAAGGTCAGGCTATGACACAATGTACCGGCAAGGCGGGGCGGTTGCTAGCATATACAAGGAAGATGCACACCGGCCCAGAAACAAGTTCAAATGGCAAGAAATGCAGTCACTGTTCTTCCACCTTCGATTCTTTGCTATCTACTGAAGACCGGTCCATAAATGGATCTTCTGAGCTTACACGTCGTAACGAACGCTCTTGTCCCTTTACAATGGGAGTCCCTCCGGTTGTCGCGTACAGGTGGGTTCTTCCCCCATCCATAGCCATAAATATAGTATACCGCCTCTACGATTCAAGACTACTCCGCTTAGGCAGTCCTCACCCTTTTAAGTCAAGCTCTTTTAGTTCTTCTCGAGCAAGGGGCGCCCACCAATCAACCAAATGAAGAGAGAGCCGCTAGCGGTGAGGGAGTCGTTCCATCTCGAGAATAAGAGAACGGGGAACACAGGTCGGATATGCATTAGAAGGGAAAGCTATAATTCCTCTTCTTTTTCGGTTGCATCAGCCGCTTTGGCGCGAGGAGCGGGCACACAAGGCGGAGTTAAATCTCCTTATTCTTAGCTAGCAGTGCCATACTCTACCGATAGCCCGGTAAACGGTGCTGACCAACACTCTGCGAACTCTAGCCCATAACAAGCCGATCCGTCCTTTGTTTTAAAAGCTTTTCCTTGTGGCATCCAAAACAACAGGAAGTGTTAGAGGTCAACCTTATGTACTACATATTTCCATGCCTCGGTCCGGACGTTGCTGCTGACAGCTACCTACTAAACGACGGTATCTTACCAGAGTAGCCTTGCTCTGCTACAGGTGGGGAGGGGTTACGAGATCAAAAAGAAGAGAGAACCTCTGTAAAGTGAATTTCTGCAGTTGCCAACTTAGTACTAGGTGGAAGTTTCCACAGCGTATTAGCGTTTTTATCAGTTTTGCATTGAACAGTTAACAACAGATTCACACGATTACGATCGAGAAAGAGTCCTAAAGAAAAGGTAGAAGAATTGCTGAGAATCGATTCCAGCCGGAGTAAGCCTCATTGATCAGATCGCTTGGGGACGATCTTGCTAAAGTGGGGATAAGGGTCGTACCTTTCAATATCTTAGGCTATGGACAAGGTGGCAACACCCCCCTCATTCGAGAGGAAAGACCCGGCCCTACTGCCTTACGGCTCGGAACATCCGCTCTTGCTGTTCCCATTGGTGAACGTCCAGAGCCAGTGGTTGAATCTCAGTTAAACGATTTAGCTAGTCATAGATATATGCCCTGCTTCTTGGCAGGTGGGTGCTTTCCCCTGTGATCACGTTAGAGTCAATTTGTTTTTTCTTTGCCATATTCTTTGGAAAGCCAGAAGCGAGACCGGAAGCGCCAGCTAATCGAGAGAAAGGCCTTAGTGAGGAAGTGGATTCTAGAGAAGGTTCTTGTAGCGTGCCAGTGAGAGTTCCAAAAGAAGCGCTTTGGATTGCAATAATTGGGTTCGAGTCACTATAAAGTTCCGTTTGAGCTACGACTCTCGGAAACACCTGAAGTTGTGAATCTCGAGAAGGTGCTCGCGAAAAAGAGAAGGATTCTTTTGCTAAATACGAATCTGTTGGATCGTTATTGATATGAATTGAAAGACAAGCGACTCTGAAGTCAGTCTTATTACTGTAAGGCCCCTTTGCCTACTAACTAACCAATGCTAGGCCTTTTTATGAGGGATGGCCGCAAGGGAATCCAACCTACGCTCTTGCCTCACAAGAATAGTCAATACAAAGATAGTCAGGTCTAGGCTGGAATAGTTCCGTCCCTTTCTCTTTTTAAGACGAATCCCGTCAACCGATCAGGTTGCCGGAGCAACTGAAGTCCTTTTTCCAGGCCTGCGCCTACCAGCCAAAGCAAGGGCTTTCTTTTTCTCAACTGAAGGTAAAGTCCCGTAAACAAATAAGGTAGGCAACCTAGCGGCTCGCTATTCACCAGCTATTCCCCCTAGACTAAAGTGCTTCAAATGACCTTATTAGTTCCGGTACATGAACACAGGTTTTCCTTAAAGGAGATTGACTTCGGAGATCACTTCCAGCATTTCTAGTAAATTAAGGTAGTGTCTGAATGACATAGCAGCGGAGCAGGAGCAAGCTAGCTGCATTCCTTCCATCGTCAGGTTAAATGGCAAACCAGAATAAACCCTGATATTGAATAAAAGAACAAACCTGGGGGAAGACGACCGAACTTCTTTCGCCCAAAACACCCTGTCATTTCGTTTTCCAACAGCTACGCCAATTCTCTTTAGGCCAGTGGCAAATAATATGATTTCTAGTAGACGATCCTTTGGAGACAAATCCATGATTCTCAAGTTCACGAGGAACAGCCGCACAAGCAACACCGAGGGAAGCAGAAGGTGGGTGCCCCGGAGACGATGAAGTGAGTGACTTTGTATAAATCAATATATAGGGCCCAAACAAAGCTCCCGCTTTATTGGAATCAACAACTAGCGGAACCGGGTCACTCCTGTTAGATGAAGACTATGCGGGTGTTGGCCCATTGGGTTCGTGTTCACCAGAAGGGCGATTTCTCGTCTAGGGCCTTTCTTCTTGGTATTGTTCCGCGCTCAAGCGTTAGCTTGTTAGCATCTCTACGCCCTATCTCTTACCTTTATTTTGAATTCTGAACTTGTCTAAGTGCTACAGCCATCCCTTTCTTGCTAACGTATCGAAGCACCCCTTACTGGGTAGTGAGGCAAGGTTGCTACAGGGAATATTGAAGATCCGGATCGTAACCGGACATGCAGTCATGCTCCGTCCTCGATTCTATAGAACCTCTCGCTGGCATAATGGTTGTGGTAGTTTCAACTTCATGTCTACCCGGCCCAACTTCGGGTGTACGTACAGAAGGAACTGGATATTGATAGAACTCATTGAGTACGCCCACCCTTGTAACAGCGTTGGAAGACCCCGTACTTGTTCCTTAATAGCGCATCCCAAATTATGATTATTCACATAAGGCACCCTCTGCTACTTAGGAATAGTCGCCCTTCTTCCCTGAGTTAGAACTCCTCACCCTGGTGAGGGAGTTTGCTCCCGACTCCGCTCCGGATCCACCTCTTATTAACAGAATACCATTCCTCCATGCCAATTCCCTCTCCCTTTCTCCAAAATATATAATGGTCAAGAAATATGATTCTATTCACTCTTCCCCAATTCGAACATGGAGATCAAGCCTTTCATTGCTGCCTTTGACTAGATAAGGTGTAAAAGGGCCAGAAGGATCCAGACTTCTTTCAATCCACCATTCAGGTTCACAGTATCGAAAGAGGGTGAGGGCGCCTGCCGGGCAAGGGCTGGAGATGAAATCGGCTGTAGCGCTAGGCTGAGAGAAAATCGGCTGTAGCGCTAGCAGCGCCACTCCAGTTCAAGGATCGGAAGGGAGAAGACTATGCTTCTCATACCTCTCCCTTCCCTGTCCGCCAGGAGCGGGTAAGCAAATACTCGCCCCCAAAGTCTCAGGCGGTAAAAGCCTTAGTCCGGAAACAGTAGTGAGCTACTGAGCGAGAGTTCCTGAGCTAGTTGGCCGGAAGAGAGTTGTTTTTTGAAGACGAAACGTAGTGCAGCTTGGGGGAAGCCCTGGTCCAGTAAAGTTAGGGGCAGTCGTCCAGTAGCGGAGGATAGTTGATCGATTAGCCTACGCTACAAGCAGCACGTTGTTCCTACCCCTTAACCTACCGGGGAGGCAAATCTTTAGTAGTTTTCAATTAAGATATTTATTGCTTTAGCCGCTCCCCCAAGTTCTTATTTGAAAGATACCGTTAAAACTCAAACTACAGCAGGAGGTTTAAGAATTCCTTCTTCTAGAGTTTTTGTTTTTTAAAATATTCCAGGTCTGGTGTCAAGGGCCTTGGTTCAGAGCCTGGGTCTGGTGATGCTACCACAGATCATTCTAAGGATGGAACAACTTGCAAAGATTCTCCTGCTTCTGCCGAGAGGGCGGGATCTGGATATGGGAAACTTGACTTGGATTCGCCATCTTGGCAGCTTACTGGTTGAACAGAGGGACTTCCATTCTCTGCAGCTTCTCTGGTTGGTGCTTCTATCGAGGTTGGCCTCGAAGGCATTTCCTTGCGTTTAATCAGTCAGTCGGTTCGTAGCCTTTATTAAATTAAGGCCCACATTGGTTCGAGGCTCGCGGATAGGTGGGGAGTAGGAGGAATCAATGAAGTGCATTACTGCTGCCCCTTCGGATGGAATAGATGGACAAGAGGAGAGCCTTGAGTGCTTCCACTTGATCGGATGAAGAGACTGGATATACACGACCGGCTCTCGATAAGAGGTTGAGGAAGGGATGCTGATGCTTCCATTCCCGGTTCGGGGGATTCAACTAATAGAGATGCAGATGGATCGGATTCACTCGCCTTGAGGCCTTGAAAGACATAGAGAAGAAAGGCTTACAGGTCCTTTCCCAGCAGAATTATAGTCGCAGTTATCTTCTTCTTACGATAAATAGAACGAGTTGAAGGGGTGGTCTAACTCGATGTGTTAAGTATCCAACTTGGGTGATATGTTAAGGCGAGTTCCTGCTTTCAAAGTGGAGAACAGATGTTCTAATTATATCACAATAGCGTCTAATGATGGTTTTTCGTTAAAACGTCTCGCGTGCAAAGGAAGGCTGAAGGAAGCCGGGTGAGCTGCGTGGCATGGATCCGGATATCGGTATGAATCTGCAACTGGTTATGGAACAGGAAGAGATGCTGCAGGCACTTAGTTGTTGAATAGTCTGCCTATCCGAACGGTCCCACCTATCCCGGGTGAATCAACCTTCCCTCTCGGGCTCAATGATAGGCGATCAACGACTACCCTTCCCCACCTCAATTGAGTGAGTGTGCCCTACCTCTTATGCCTGCCTCTCTCTACCGCCTATCCGATGAACGGATCGGTATGCCCGACGACCTACCCGACTCTAAAAACGAGAAGTGGTTCCTACCTTCATCTTCTATCTCTGCTCGCTGGAAAGCATGCATTCCCCACCGTTCCAATTGCTGGAATGAGTGGATCATTTACACCCTCCTTAGTCTTCTATGGTTGATCGGCCAGGTTAGAGAATCAAAAGGAAGAGCAAGGAGGCTTTCTTAATTTCTTTACTGGATCATCCTTTGTTTCATCCCCGAGACCCTCCTTCTAAAGGAGGCACTAAAGCTGCTTTAACTGACCACCCCGCCCATACTTCACTTTTCAACTCATAGCTTAAGCTCTCAAACTAGAGCTATTCTCACTAAACCGAATCTGTAAATCGAAGACCGCTAAAAAGGGTCGCTGACTGGTGAGAGGATGACTCTCACTTTTCTAAGGATGACATTGTGCGACTTCTTTAGACTCTCAAGGGAGAGTTGAACCGGATAAAGTCTCCTTGCCGGAAGAGAATCCATTCCTGAGGTGAACGCTTCCCCAAAGGAAGCCGATCCTTCCCTCGAGCCTGGTCCCAGGGCATCGCTCTTCTAGTAGCAGCAGATTTCGTTCAATAGTTAGAAGTTCTTTTGGACACATAATAGGTTGTTATTGGTCGACTAATGGCCCACCCCATACGACTATAAGGGGTAAATAGCACTTTTCGGGGTAGCAACCGATCTTAGTAAATAACATCTTGTTTCAGGGAATCGGTTGTTCCTTCCCTATCCTATCTAATAGAGGAAGTCAGTCGAGAAGGAAGTCCTATAGCAGTACTAAAGGAAAGCAATTTCGCTTCTAGGTCCCGAGACTTAAGCCAACAATTTCGCTTAGCTTATACAAGACGACTCGATTAAGCAGAGGGAAATAACCGCTTTTGCCTTTGTTGAAAGCAAGCAAACACCTGGAATTAAGTCAATCAAGCAATAGCGTAACAGCTCTTGCCCCTAGATTGAAATGAAAGACCGTACGGGAAGAAAGGTATTGAGCTGCGTATGGGTCGCTATCGCCTTAGTTGAGGCCGATAGGATACGCTATTGGTCATTAGTAGTGGATTTCATTAAAAGACCGTAGCGGGAAGAAAGTAAAAAAAGAAGGTTTTGGTTGGCCAATCAGATCGGCCGTTCACTACCGTCCAAATGCTTCCTTTGTGAGAAGAAAGACGATTCGCCGAGGTCTCATATGATCCCCGACGGGACGTAAATAAGACGATTCACCGCAATTCCTTTTTCTAGAGCTTTAATAGTTATTTATGTTTAGGATCGTCTTGATCTTCATATTTGATTAAAAAAGAATAAGAAAGTATATATTGTTTTAGGAATTATTTCTTTCTTACCAACTAGTATAAAACCAGATTTCCTATAAACCGAGAGGGGGTAGGAAACACCAACTACTGGCATGTCCGAGCTAAGATTGGTTGAGGCGGGTAAAGACGGTTGCGTAGCTTACTTGGTAAAGGACTCCTTTAGTTTAGCGGTCATGGCCTTCTCATCTATATCAGGTCTAGGTGGTTTACTTGTACACCCCAATTCTCAGAGTTCACGTTCTGATCTACTTTTCAGAGAAGTTCCGTAGTTTTGGACAGGACAGATGGGAACCTGGAGGTAAAGCCTCTGTTAAAGCAATCGGGCTAATGCATGTATACTAGCTTACTAGCTTTAGTCGCTTGTGTACTGATTGTATTCCGTTTTTACTAATAGAAGCAGGGTACGCTGATTTGGGATGCTAACTAAGTAGATGCGTAAGCGAGGTGCGAAAGCAAGCAGGCAACAAGTGGATCGGGCTTATTCAAGGAGGCTACGTACTGAACTATTAAGTAGTGGATCAGGCTTATTCAAGGAGGCTATGTACTGGAACGAGAAGTCGGGCTCTTCTCTTTCGATCCACTAGCGCATACATAGTGCCAAAGAAGCGTGATAGAGATCCGGTCCGCAGCTGACTTAGTCAAGGCTTTTGCCCTAATCTAGTAGCCCAGAGATCTCAGGTCTAAGTCTAAGTGGTGTAAGGGAGAACCTAAGAGATTGCTTGATGCAGTCTAAGGCAGGCCTTGGTCTATGATTGAGGAATGCTAAAGCGAAGGCGCTCACCAGTAGGACGGCCTAGCAGGTCTAGGAAGGAGTTGGCCCTAGCCTTGTCACTTTGGTACGCCCTAGGTTGGACTGACTCGCAGACTCGCTCCCAAGAAGAGAGCCTATGGAGGGCCACGCCTTGTAGAGGTCATGCCTACTATAGCTCCCGGGCTAGAGAGAATCCATGGGTACCCATGACCTCTACAAGGCGTGGGTTGGGATGACAAAGCCTAGAGCCTTTCGGTTGAGTGAGGCTTCAAAGATAGAAGCCGACTTGAACGAGATAGCGGAGTCGGTATAGAACGGGACGAACTGGTAAGTATAGACCTGAATTCGCAACACCCCAACTCCAAGGGGCACAGGACTTTGCTGCCATGGTAGACTGCAACAAATAAAGAAATTGATGGGCACCCTTTACTAACGAATTGCCGCCTCTCTGTATTTTACTGGATACGTGTGTGAAACAAAGCTTCCCCGAGTTCAAATCGATCCCGGGTCAGCAGTCAATCTCTTACCTCTAAGGACTCTCTCCTACTTGGGGATCCCGACTAGCAAACTTATTTCACTCCAATGCATTCCTTTATGAAGTAATCCCTTGCTTGTTGGAGTGAGAATGTAGCTAATCCTTGTAAACGGGATGGTGCTGAAGATGGGCAACTAAACTCCTCTTATGGCTTGAGCTGTTAACGGCAATTCCTCTCTGTTGAGACTCAGTATGGCACTAAGTGAGATATTGGTTGGGACAAGCTATCGCATGCATGGAAGCTCGGCATCAGGTCTGGGATGAAACTGATATCTGATCCAGCTCGTGAAGCAAGTTCGGGAGGTGGGTGGCATCTGATGCCTCTGCTGGAAAGCTCAGTAAGGCAAACTAATCCCATTCTCTTCCTTCCGATGGAAGCTACAAAGGCATTTCAATCTCCAGATCTCTCAAATGGAAGCTCATCAGCATCCGATTGACCGGTACCAACATCTAATGATCTCCCATCCTTTCCAGTCCAGTAGAAGGCTCCCAGCAACCAAGACTCAGGAAGTCACCACCTTTAAAGCGACGTAAGCAGTGGAAGCTTTCTCTTTCATTTCAAAAGCCCCCAACGCATATTCTGCTGGTGGGTAGGGCCAATGTCAAGCCTTCAAACTCATGTTTAGGCTAGGGGATCAAAAAAGACCTCATCAGCTCTAGCATCGGAAATAGAGCCCCTTTCACTTGCCTACTCAGAGCCTACTTTCCCATCAGAAGCAGCCATCGCAGGTAGTCTACCCGCAAGATGCCAGGAGATCACGAGGTAGTAGTCACCAAGTGCTTATCGATACGCTTTCGGTCGGATCTGGAGTATTCCTGTGAAATGGTTGTACTAATTGGAAGTGACTGCCAAAGAGTGATCTTTGAACGCATCCTTTGTATTCAGTACATCTATCTAGATGCAAACTTGTCAAGAGACTTAAATAGATGCCCTTCCGGAGGTGGGTGACCTGTCCTCGCTTCGTCAAAGGTTGACTCACTCCGCTGTACAGCAAGAGTCACAGTAACAGTCCTAGCCTAAGAACAAGCCAAGAACAAGAGCCACACTCATCTGATTAGCTCAAGGGCGCAAGCGCAAAGGCCAAGGCCACAGCAAGAGCAAGAGCAAGAACTGGTTACCGAAGAACAAGCCGTGCGCGTGCAAGCGCTACAACCGTTCAATCGGGCACCTCAGCCCTCTCTCACTGCCTTGGCTTGGCGGCTTTGATCCACCTTCCTAACCGGCTTGCTTCCCTCTCTTCTTTCTTTGTCAGCAAGTTCTTGTCGCGGTGCAAGCGCTCCTACAACCGTTCACTCGGGCACCCGCCCTCTCTCACTTACTAGCTCACTGACTTTTATTTCTTTTAAACCGAAGCGCTTCGCTTTGTCGCTTCGCTCCCGGTGAACGTGCCTCTGGCACACTCACTTTTATTTAGCTCACTTGTTTCTGCTTCCTTTTGCTTGCTTTTGCTTGCTCTTGCTTACTTTAGCTCTTACCGTTCACTCGGGCACCTGCCCTCTCTCACTGGCTGGCTTGGCTGACTGGCTTGGCGGAACAGCAAGAGCAAGAACAAGTTTAGCTGACAAGTGTGCGTTGGTCGGCGGTCCTCGCTCATCAGATGAGCTGCGAGGCTTAGCTTGGCTGTACAGCAAGAGTCACAGGAAGAGTAAGAGTCCTAGCCATGTCATCCCAAGTTCCATGGCTGGACTGAGTGCGCCCCCTCCCAAACTGCAACAACAAAGAATAACCCTGCAACAACAAATCAAAGGCTTGATCGCGCTTGCACACTTACGATTATTTCGCTCTTTTACGATTATGAATATTGCTGTTCAAAATCAATATCTCTTTATCTTTCACTCTTATTTAGATTGAGTTCCGGGATTACTTTCACTTTAATTCTTTCGGTCTCCAATTGCTTTAATTACTTGTGCTTGACTTAAACAAGTGACACTGCTTTTCTTATTCTTTAAGCCTAGAAAGATCATATAGTTCTTTGAAGCTCAACAAGAACAAGAAGCAGCCACAAGATAGGATGGATAAGTGCTCTCAATGGGTTTACTTTCGATCTTCTTAAATTAAGATCGAGAATGAAATCGAGAATCATCTGTCGGTCAATAGCGGAAAGCAGACCATGAGTCAACTGATGGGAAATATATTCCAAAAGCGAACTCTTCTTTTGGGATAGTTAAATGATCCACGGGAGAGTCCTTACCCTCGCACGGTTATACGGGCAAGATCCAGCAACAAAGAATGGAGGGGTAGAGCCAAAAATGAAGTCCCTTTCGTTAAGCCACTCGTGGTCGACCCCGGCTTCGGGAATTGGTCAATTTAGGGATGGAGCATCCAATTGATAAACAACTTATGGCCGTGGCGCAAGGAATCCCTTGGGAAAAGGCCTTCCGGCGTTGGGAAAGCATCTGGTTACGCCTAGACTGAAAAGCATGTATATTCACCGGTTGCTACAACAGACGTCTAGTCACCAGAAGAAATGCATATAGGCAGAGCTGCTCGCCGAGTTGGGAGGGAATAGTGTTAGGAATCGTGTTATCAATAAGAAGCAAACGAATAGAATTCGAAGGATGTTACTGGTGGGGATCGACTTGTTCCAACCAATGACTTTCACAATGGTTTACTCGCCTATGGCAATTTGATAACCCATCTTTCAAAGAGATCTTTTAGAAAGGCTCCGCGGCGCGGTTAAGCCATCTGCTAATGTTTGGGGCGGTCCATAGGGTCAATAAACGGCATTCTTGCTCCCTCGCCTTACTGGATTGACGGGCGCCCTTGGCTAAACAAACAGCTTTCAGAGTCACGACTCCAAATAAAGGAACCGGAAGAGAGAGGGACGAGATTTTATTGGTAGCATTCCGCTGGATAGGCGGAACATCCGATTCCGCCAAAAGAAAAGATTGACTCCTAGGAATTTGCTTACGAGATGGCCCGGCCTCCTCTTTTTTAGGAGCAGGGCGATGAGACGGATCGGAATAGATTGGCTTCGGAAGTAAGATCCCTGCCTTTTCCTGTGAACACAAGAGATTGGTGGCTTTCGAAGTCGTAGGAACAAACTAATTCCAGCTCTATTGATTGACCGGATATTGTGTTTCTCACTGGGCCGAGGTCGATTGCTATGTAAGAATGGCCGTAGGAGATATGAGTGCTTGTGCTGACTACATACCTGCAATATTGTGCCACACGTATTTCTAACTTGAAGTAAAGTAGCTACTGCCCACTAATGTGATCCAAAAGTGCTTCGTTCTTCTTCCCCCGGGCATAGGCGAAATATCTGGTGCTTCTGGGATTCGTAGATAAAGAGAAAGCTCATTGCCGGAAAGACAGAAACTCATCCTGCCGGTAGGGGCAACAGCCGTGGTATGCGTGGCAAAGCCATACCCGAGGAACTTATGGAACTAAATAGTAGGATGCCTAGGCTCACGCCTAATCCAGCTTCATTCCTTTCACTTTAGTCAGCCTGTTTGTATCAGCTAAGTAGGATGTCGTTTGAGCACGCTCTTCAGCGCTGCCAACATCGGTCTAACACGCCTTCGTTGAGCCCGTGTCTCCTAAGGAAGAAGTGCCTCACAGCCGATACGGAAGTGCCTCTCCGAAACCATATGATTGAAGTCATAGACCTAAATGAAGGCTTTTGTCTGTTCTCAACTGCGTTTTAATTCGACTGAGCTAAATAGCAACTTTTGTAAGCGCGGCGCTTCTTTTCCTGGGTTTTAAGATCGATCGGAGGTGAAGGTAACGGATGTAGGCAAAGAGGCTGGCATGGTTGGTCGTACTCCTTTCTTTCTTGTTCGCAGACTGGCAGTTCCGGTCATGGGGAGGAATATAATAAGGGTCTTCTCCTTGTGAGTCGGCGGGCTAAGCTAGTTGTTGGTGGCTTGTTCCAAGGCCTTGAGTCGGCGGAGCTTCTCCTCATTGTCAGGACTAGTCATAGCAGTAGGGTTGTTCTTTTCAAGAGCCGCACAGTAGCAGAAAGCGGGTAAGGCAGCAGCCTATCCTATCGTTTGTAGGGCATTGAGGAGTGAAGCTAAACCGTATAGTTAGGGATTGAGACTTTGTCCTCGCCTTACGGGTTGACGGGATAAACAGGTGTTGGTGCCCTACTATTCCAGGCCCTAGTTGATGAAGCTTCTCTCGCCCGTTCGAGAATCAGTCGCGTTAGTACGATTATTGGGATTAGCAATATAGGGAACAACATAAACTGGATGAGCCTTCTGCTTGAAAAGCGCCGAGTCGCTCTCACTCTTAGGTCGAGACTCATCTCTCCCTTACTTTCTAGGATGAGAAGCCAAATGGTCCTGTTGAGTTAGGGGATGGCGCCCTTCCCGCGATTTACGGGTGAAATGCTGCCACATATACAGTACAGGGGGAACTAGCTACTTTTTCCTGCTCTAACCCCTCCGTCTCTCACTCTGCTCTAGCAACGCTACCCACACCGCGACGAGCTGCCTTACGGCTCTAAACCTTGCTGCTTCCAACTCATGGCGCGGCCAGCTCACCCCTTGCTTTCACTATACAGTCAGGCCATTCCACTCCCTGTTTTAGTCGGGCCACCGCATTCCTTGCTTCTAGCCGTCCCTAGGACTAGGTTCAAAGAAATAAGTCATTTCTCGGCCCCCTTAGCCTTCAGCTTTAAGAATTAGGTTATCGCTTCCTTCTGGGCTTTTCAGATAGGTATGAAAGGGCGAGCTATAAGTGGGCATTGCTATTTACTGGCACTTACTTCTCTATTCCTGCCCGAGAATGAACTTCGGGTTCTTCCTTTCAGTACAAGCAAGCGGATACACTCAGGAAAGATCATAGAGATGTGGAATGCTGATGGACAGCTTAGAACGCTAATGGAAGTCTTGGAAAGCTGGAAGACTCAACAAAAAAGAGATGTACGATTCAATGGGGGCTACAACTATAAAAGCAGTCCCTGGCTATACGACAACACTTATGTGTGTCCGGTCCCATCTCTTCTTCCCTCCGATTTCGATCTCCTCTCCTTTAGTCGAGCTGCTTCGCACCTCTTTACTAGCAGGGAACGAGCTACCCGAGCTCTAGCGGGACTTGGTTAGGTTTGGACTCTTCCGCCTGAAGCCTTTCCGCCTAGCAGTCTTTCCGCAAATGCCAGCTCCGCCCGAACTCTAGAAAATAGGTCCACATCGGTCTATCAGACTTTTCCTCTATTGAAGCTTTCTTCCTTAGCAACTATAGAATAGATACGAGTTAAGATAGGGTTTTACACCCAGCAGGCCGATTAGACATTCTGACCTCTTGTTCGGAGATGCTAACTTCTATCCATACGGAAGCTGCTATAACACTATAACAAAGGGCCTTCCCCGTTCAGGCGAAGACTAAGTCTAAGTAGCGATCTCTGCGTGATAGCATAGCTCAGTAGCTTCTGGGGTTATACCCTAAAGAAAAGAAACAACCTTGTTGCGGTCGTTAGAAGTTGGTATAAAAGTCCATTCTCTATTCTATCACTTTTCTTTGGTCGACTTTCGACCTCTGTGTACCCTGAAGGTCTTAGACTAGCTGCGGTTCGCTTCAGAGGTTAGACTACCTCCCCAAAATTTCATGTCAGTATAGAAGGAAGAAAAAAGATCAGATGGAAGAGAATCCGATGGGAATGAGCTAAAAGCCGCTTTCCCAACCCAAGAAAGATGGTAAGAAGAGGAACGGGATAGAAAGGGGGTACCGCAAAGGAAGAGGCCAGGCATTTGCGGGGACAGGCTATCCTGACTTCAATAAAGAAGAAATCAAGTCCGTCTGGACGGAGATCGGGAAAGAGTCATTCATTACTAGCTATGAACTTCAATAGGCCAAAGAAAGAAGAGGGGTGCGCCATCTGGCTATGTCTCGGTCCCTTAATCCCTTAGGGTTTATATTCCATATTATATACTTGCTACGAGAAGCAATATGACTTGATAAGCTGATAAACTATCCCCTCGCCTCTTGCAAACTTATCCTTAAAGTGAGCCTTCAGTTTGGATCCTTTGATGTCCAGAAAGCTTTCAGTTTAGGGAAAGGTTAGATGGCGGCAGAAAAGGGAGGTTCGAAAGCCTAGACTTCCTTTCTTCCTTTTGCTAATGTGACTACCAAAGCCGGAGTTTCTGCATAACAACCGATAAGCAACGGCGAGTTAGTGGTAGAGCAGAGGTTGCTGTTCTATTCCTTATCAACCATAGCTCGAACCAACCATTGACTCTATATATGTCATTTACTTGTGTAGGAGTCGCTGATCAATGGAGTCGGGAGGAAAGAGCAGGTCCGAAGTTGGCTACTGATTGGATAGAAATCTCATGCAAACACGATTTACTTATTTTATGACGTGACGAAACCCCGTATTTTTGACATGAATCACTAAGAAGAGGTCCTTTTGGAGGTTAGCTTTTCAACTATTATCGTAGAAGAAATTTAAGAGAATGGGTGTTTTTTAGTGGCTAAAACCCGACTTTTTAGCATGATTGGAAGATTTCAAAACAAGCCTTGTTAAATGCTTAACACATGCAAGTTGATGAAACTGGCTTAGCAAGGAGAAAGCATGAAGCTTTTCATCACGTAGAAAGGTAAGAGAGCTTCCATCCGCCACTCCCGGGAGAGCTTCCTAATGGTGAATCAAGGACGTAAATGTTAAATCCTTAAAGGAAAGGAAATAGTCTCACCATGGAAATACTTTACCTGGGGAATACCCTGACTATAAGGGCTAACGCTCTACCTCACCCTTTTTATATTGTAAATAACTTCCTCGCTGTTACAGAGAACGAAAAAACAAACAAAAAGGAGTGACGAAATCGCCTATAAAGAAAAGTTCAAGTTGAGACTCAAGGATTCAACCCAGCCAGGACTCGACCTACTGGATAAAGTTCGTAGGTATAAGAATGAATAATTGACCCGTACCGGTTCTTGCAGAAAGGGGCGTAGCTTAAGAGCTTAGCAATTGAAGCGTGGGAGAATCTTATCCTAAATATGGCTACAATAGTACGACCTGGTAAGCCATTACACTTACAACCGGCTTGTCCTCGCGGACCTTTCCGGCTAGACCCCATAGCCCTCCCAAACAAAAGGATTGCTCCTAGTGCTCCCTATTCTTCTCCCTACGTTTAGTAAGCCGCATCATTGAATGCTCCGACTGCTCTATTTTAATAAATCATTACATCTATGTTTTCTCCTCTTGACTAGCTAGACTGACAATTCTTGCCACGGGGATACGCATCCCCGGGAGTAGTAAATGCAGATTGTGAAAGGCCAAGACAGAAAAAGACTGATGGTTCAGTTAATCAAGAATCTGCACCTGTAGAGGGGAGCTTAACTCGCTCCTAGCAGCTTCTAAATCCTATATTGTAAGCAACAACAGCGGAGAGTAGTAAAGGGGCTACTTACCCGGGCGAAGTAGCGAGAGCCGGGTCACGTATAGACCGGGCGGTTCCATAAAATAGCCAATCATCCTTGGTTCTTTCTTTCGGCAATCACTGCGAATGGGCCATGCTTTCACCTTTGGTTACGCCCTTCATCTTTAATTACTATGTCCTCGCTTTCTCCGCTTTAATAGCCAGACCGGCAATTCCGGCCTTTACCAACCTCTGTTTTTGAGGCGAAACTAGGTTGGTTCAAATATAACCGATATGCGAAAGGAGGAAGTAATAGCATCGAGTAAAAGGAATGGGATGAACAAGCGGTCTCCTTCAAGTAATGATGAAGATGAAAGATGAGTCTTAGCTACCAGATTATGAAATCTGAACCCGAGTGCCCATCATTCTGAGTTGAAATAGCCATTCCTGTTACTACCAGGGCAGAGTTCAAGTAATCCAGAGATGTAACTTGACTCTTCGCCTCCATGGCTGAATCTTCATTTTGCGAGATCGTTAGTAATAGGTATAAGACTAGCCTGCTCAATGAACAAGAAATTGGCGTCTTGATCAAACTACTACGCAAAAAGGTGTGCTCAAGGCTGGGCGTACCCGAGCCCCATTACTGAAGGGGAATTTGTTGACAAGTATACTATAATAGCTCCTTATAATAAGGCTCTTTAGCTCATCGACTCAGAGCTCGTTTCCCTAATTCGAAATATCAGATCTATAAGCGCCTATTCTCTCTGGTAGTTTCCCCAAGGTAGGACCAGGCTTCATTCGACAAAAAGCAGAGCTCAAAGCGAGTTCGAGATAAGATCTAAAAACTGTTCCAGAGGCACCGGGGAGCCAACATAAAAGACGAATGCGCTTCGATTAAAATCAAATTATGGGGTAGTTAAATGGTCAACTAAGATTTAGGAGGAGTCCGCAAATCCCCATCTGACCAATGAAAAGTGGCTAAACCCTCGCTATCTATCCAACCAAAACGATAGGAAGAGCCGGAAACCCAAGCGAAAGAAAGCAAAAAGTGCTCTAAGCCTGAAACTGAATACGCGGCCGACACAGGCGTGGATACAGCAACTCTTAAAGATAGGGCCAATCCCATTGAACAGGGCTTTAAGGCGGAAATGGTGAACGAGGGCAGAACCCTTCTCTTGAGAAATCATCCGTACGTAGTCTTGAAAGTAGGAACTAATCCTGCTATTGTCTTCCACTGCTCGCTGAACTGAACTCTTTTATAGCACGAACGAAAAAGGCGCCTCTCTGGAATTGTAAGCATGCGCCTCCTTCTCCCCGCCCCCCTTCTATAGGGGCTTCCCAGTTCGTTTGCTTTAATCTATTTTATGGGTTGAGCCTGGGTCCAAGACTATGATCTTCTTTTATTTTTTTCTTTTAATTATAAACTCCACTCGGGTTTCATCTGGGCCCACTCCTTCACTTGAACTGGCGCCGAGAGCCCATTTAGATGCAATCTATATAAGTTCAATCTCACTTTCACTTTTTTTGTTATTTCGTCAGTCTGAGAGTGTAACGCCCTACCGGCACCTTGATTTATGGCTTTCTACCTTGAGTGCGCGAACTGCTGAGGTTGGTGCGATCGAAGGAGCATCTAATTCTACATCTTATCGCCCCAACTTAACTAAAAAGGGGATCAACTAATACTGCGTAGGAGGGGCATACGCTTTGTAAGAGCATGATCTTAGCTATCTTTCAATTTGGCTGGTTGCCCAAGGTAAGCGCCCATACGAAAGAAGAATACTAAGAAAGAATAGTTCTTTAGGGCGGCAGCATCTTTAGGGTTCCCACCTCATGCATCTACTTAAAGATCTGAGTTGATTCGGTCAGAATCGGGGGCGAAAGCTCGACCGGAGGTTCATAGCTAGCACCCCGAATTGCTAGAGATTTCCCCTTTTTTTTATTGCTATCCTGAACTATTCTCGTGCTTGCAAAGCGTGACCGGGCTGATACCCCGGTAGAAGGGGTAAACGTTAGTAGAAGGTCATTGACAGATCAAAGATATCTCAAATTTGCTCTAATCCATTGGCAAAGGGTGCTTGAACAGCTCTCGCAGTTCCATAAGAATAAAACTCTACTGATGCGGGTTTCCCTGGGAACCGTTTCTCCTGCCCAACCGGCTTTTTACTTGCCTTTGAAGTTGGGTCTACCTCAAATGACTAACATACTGATCTTTGAAAAGAGGCTAAAACCTCGTTATTTGACTCATCAATGAAAGGAACAACTGGTTCAGAGAAGAATGACGATTCTGAATATCGATGGAATCTTAAATACGCAGTTTATGCTGGCCCGCTCACGTGAAACAAAGAAAAACTGGCAATCAGAAGTCGAGTCGAGAAGGAGCTTGAGCGCTTGAGGCATGCTTGGCCGTTAGCCCGTATAGGTACTTGAAAGCCAATCTCAGGACTACCGCTGGAGCTGTCCAAATCGGCTAATCGCATCAAAGGAGTTATCCAGCCGGGGCGTGTATCGCATAGACCGAATATGTTAATAATAGAATCAAGTAGAACCGCAGAAGCAGAGCCTTTCCATTAGGCCGAACGCTCCTAGCCCAATTCAGGAAGTTCCTACGAAAGAACAGGACTGGTCCATCCGTGCCGGCAAACGATGACAAACCAGTACAGTCAAACTCTAGGCAGGCTACACGATGGAACCCTATCCCGACTCACCCCGACTGCACTTACCAAAAGATTTCTCTTCCCGTACGACATTTCTTGGTGAATCTGATCACCGTAGATTTCATTCCCAGGCTTCTAGCTAAGATTCGGAATGACAAACACAGAAAAAGAAGAATAAAGCACTAATTGTTTCAAAAGTACGGAAGCTATCAGTTGCGATTGGCACCCAGGTGTTACTCACTTTCTTAGTTCCTCGGAATCAAAAGAAAGGGATCAGACGAGGAAGCATACTGATGTTGGGTCGCATTAGCAGCTGCTCCCTCTGTCTCGGTTTGATAACCTAGTTGAAGTACCTGTCAAAGACTGAGCCATAGAGATTTCTAACCCGGCTACACTTCAATAGATCGTTTAACCACCCTAATAGAGAGAGGGGCTTCCCGTGAAAGGATGACAAGGCAAGTTGAAAGAAAGATATCATCATGATGAGTATAAAGGTCATTAGTAGCGTCGTAGACCGTTAACCAGGACTAAAAGTCTTCACTGGTTGGAAGCTGGCCGGTAAGATCATATGCTTTAACCTCTTCCTACTTCGGTTCACCAGTGTAGCTAGCCATTGAATCTACTCGTGAAGAGCCCGAACCGGAGCCAATAGGCGGATATGAAGGACCGCCCGGGATGGGCAGGGGCAAAGGTACGTACTCTATTCCATCAATTCCTGCTGAGCCCTTACATGATAGGGCGGAACGGAACCTAAAAGAGTCAAAGGTCTCACCCGAACGAATAATTAAAATGCAAGATCCGACCAACAATCTAGTTCATACCCGTCTCCCAGGCTTCTTTCTTCATACCCTTACTTGTCTTGTGGATTCTCCCCCCGCTGCTCAACCTGCTGACCTTACTGATAGCGAGTCGGGTCGATGCGAATCGGTCTCTTTGATTAAGACTTTACCCTCTCTCAGGTAGCAGCCGCAGCAGTCCGAACCCTAAACAAGTAGGTTAAGCCGGGAAGAATCTTAGTAGTTGGGAAAGTAAGCGCTTGGCTTGTTCCTGCGTTTGATCTCTTGTTTTGAAGAAAGTAGTCTGTTAATGCCAGCTCTTGCTTGACTGAGTGGTTGGCCCCATGCACTATGCCTGCTGCCTGCTCATCGAAGTTCAGGGTATATATGGAGAGAAGAGGCGGGTGCTGACGGAGCTGAACGTGGTGATCGCTCTTGCCTTCCGAATTGTTCTTGAATATTTCTATCTGTCTTTTTAGAATAAGAAAGACATGGCAATAGACCAATTCTTTCTATTTTAAAGTAGGTGCTACCGGGTTCCTGCTAGAGTGGGGAATGCGTTTTTTCCTCAAACTCTAGATAAGGTGTAAAAGAAAAGCAGCCCGCCCCCGCTTCGTCAACAAGTGGGCAAGGAGCACTTTTGGCGGGGATGTTGTGAGACATAGGAGGAATTGCATTGATAGGTGAGCAACCCTAACCCCATATCTTGGAATCAGATCGACCCGTAAAAGAAGAAAGAGTCTTCAGGCTCGCAATGAGGCCTCTTCCTGCCTATGCTGCCTTCCTATTAGGCTATGGTATGTCGGAAGAGAGGTGCTAGTTTCTTGCTACTTCTGCACGTGGTACAACCAGATTCCCTTTCTTGTTCACCTCAAGAGCCCCCTCCGAGAGTCAAAGTTCTCAAACTGGTTGGTGGAATGCGGGCTATGTCTCTTTCCATCCAATAGAAAAAAGAAGGCTCGCTCATCTGTTGGCTTTCCTTTCTCTCTTCAGCTGCAAGGCTCCTTCGCTTTATCTATTCTTCCGTTTGGTCGGAGCTCTCCAAAGATAGGTCCGACCAAACTACAGACTAGAGCAACCGAAGGACCGGGCGTTAAGACTATCCCCCTTTCCGGACTAGTAGCTATTCCTATCCTCGAAGCTAGACTTGTTGCTATTCCCGGCCCAGACTACTCTATTCCTATTAAATCCTAGTAGTAGCTATTCTTATCCTATAAGCTAGACTTGTCACTCTTTCTATGGCTTATACAATCTATAAACTAGTGAGTGCAGGCACTATCAGGTGAGAGGGCCAAGCGAAGGTAAACCTTATGGAAGGAGTGAGAGGAATGGGTAAAGTAAAAGACAGACAGGACCCGAACTGACTATACAAAATAAAGCAATTTAAGTAATTGGATTCCATCTCGAAATAAATCGTTATATCGGTGCAAGGCTGGAAAAGAAGTTAGCCAGAATCGAGGAATAAGAAGGGTTGACCTGTCCATATCGCAATTCCCAACCGAAGAGGAAAGCCCAGGCAAAGGGAAAGCGACTCTCCCTTCAGCTCACCCGCAAGTACAACAAGAAAGTGAAATCAAGATAGGTAAGCTCGGCAGCAAGTGAGTTAGGGGTTGAAAGTTGCTGTTTATATTTGCAAGCTCTCTTCCAGTTTCTTAGCAAGTCAAACAGGGTAACCTAAATCAAGGTAAGCGAGTTCCTAAAGTAAAGAACCATTTCTCAAATTTGAATAGAATAGAGAATCTAATCAAGTTAACATACCATCCTAAAAAAGAGTGCGCCCTTAGCTTCACTCGTGCGGACCACGGCTTCCATACTAGTGGGCATCCCGAGCTTCTGCCCTATGAGAAGATGGCTTTCATGACTTAAAAAAAGGAAAATTAAGGAGATTAAAAGAGCTTTGATTACGTTAAGAAATAGAGCGTCAGAGGCGAACGGATAGGTGCGCTTCAAGAGCACCGCCTACGAGACAGGACCCTTTTACCGTTAAAGAAGAAGGGGAGTTCCACTATCTGAGTTAGGCCATATCATTAGATAGGTAGGCGGTCTCCGCTTCTATCCTCCCGTGACTAGAAATATAGCCGCAGCGATGGCGCAAGTGGAGTGAAAAGCTTTGAGTGGAAGGAAGGTCCTTGTTCAGCTCCGCCTATGAATCTCTTTTTTCAAATAGTGATAAAATTCCCCTGTTCTAGTTCTCACTCTGTTTTGGCCCCAAGCATGACTTAAAGCTTTCCCTTTGTTTCCTAGTCTATAGGTCCAATCTCATCTGCTAGCGCTTCTTCGTTGCTTGGTCGGGACGACTACATAACTAACAAAGTTCGATTTCTTTGAATTGTTCTTCGGGCTTAGGCTTGCAAGTGACTTACTGCTTTTGGCCGTTCTTGCTGTCTTAAGTCGTCCTCTTTCTTTATAAGCTGTTAATTGATTTCGTGCCTGCCCTAAGGCTAAGGGGAGAACTGCATGTCCTACTAGTCGGATAGAAGCCTACCCACCTACCAGCCTACCTTGTTCATATCGAGCCGGACAGGAGAGACACTCTTAAAAGTTAATAGATGCAATTCCTTTTATAAGCTTGAAAATAGGCGCTGTAAATCAATTCAAATAGATAGGGGAGTTCCGAACCAGCAGCAAGCCCTTTCTAATGTCCTAGGCGAAGGCAGTGCAGGTGAAACCCCAATAGATCCCATTTTTTTTATCGCTCCACATAGCTCACGACCCGGCACGAATAAATCTTTTAGATGGGCGGATGCGAATCTGGATCTATCAACGGAGCAATTCCATTCAAGTCGTAGCCGTGTCTGACCCCCTCAATCTTTCTTTCCGGAGTGAGTCAGGCGGCAAAGCCTTTAATCCTGATAAAAGAAAGAGTTTTACCAAAATACACCTATAACAAGCAAGTATCCATAAATGGAATCGGTTTGAGTTAATTACTTACTTACCGCAGTCAAAGCCAATAGGCAAAGTCAGGTCAAGAGAGAGTCTCTTTCCGATTAGTGCATCTCGCACTTCCAATTCATTCCGAGTTAGAAAAAGCAAGGGATTCGTGAAAACATAAAGAAGAGCCGTTCCGCTAGGAGGATTTCCTTACTGTTAGGCGGGCTTGCTTGCAGCACTCCTTAATTTCACAAAGAAAAGAATTGAGTGGTTTTTGCTCCTTGCCCTTAGTGAAGCGAGTGGCTTCTGCTCTCCTATTTAGCAGTTGTGAGCGGCTTTCGCTTCTCTTCTTTGAAATCTAGATCTTCTCTTTCTGTGTCTATCAATCTTCCTGCCCCAAGCCCCTGTTGTCTCTAGCGCTTGATTGTTTGATAGAGACCGACCCGCTTTCATAAGCACTTGTTGGCAAGTTCAGAAGAAGGCTTTGAGGGGAACTAACTCGATGTGGCTCCGGTTCAGTACTGCCTCTCGCTTAAAATCTCTTCCAGCTGAGTTGCACTAAGAGGCTGCGTCTGGAACTAAAGAGAATTTGAGTGACTACATGCGAAAGCTTTTGCTTCTTCCTTTCCGAATCTATTCAAAAACAAGTGGCAAGTAGCTCTCCTTTTTTTCCTTTTGTTCAGGATTAAAGGAGACGTAGGGCAGGGAAATCTCTACTTCTAGTAAATGAATGGGCTATTCCTCTTTCTCAATGCAAGCCAACTCATAAAGTAAGGATTCAATCGTGCTCTCCTTGCTAGCTTAACACGACCCAAGAAGAAGAATAAGAATGGGATAAACAAAGACAAGCTTGTGATTGGAGTGAAGGATAGAGGCTAATTACAGTCATAAACCAGCTACTAAGTCTCCGTTGAGAATTCATGCTTTTTTCTTCTCACTAAGACTTTCTTTGAGCTTAACCTTCTCACTAGTAGATAGATATTCGAACTACTGAAGTAGCTAACAACCCCGTTCTTTAGTTCTATCCAATAGAACCTTTGCTAAAGTTCAAAGTCCATTTTGTTTGAAAAAAGTCTAATTCCAGAATGCGAAGTAAGTGAAACGCTACCTTCTCCCAGTCCAAAGATTTCTAGAGTTTTGGTGAGAATACCTAGGAGACCCGATTAAGCGTAGGAATTAGTGCTGGAATATTTTTAAGCAGAAAATGAAAAGTAGCCCCAAGCTGATGAATAAGCTCGAGATAGCCAAGATGGATGGAGTAGGGCTAGTCTAAGACAAGACAGACCGATCTCTATTCTCCTGCTCGCGTTTACAAGGTTTCCCACTCACTCTATTGAGTTACAGCCCTTGTTGGGTTCTGCAAGGAAGCATCTCGATAGGTCCGCAACCTGTGCTGTGGTTGATGCCCCACCCGAGCTCTAATTCCATACTCGATTTGCCGGTTCTTCGTCCGAGCGGCCCCCGGAGGATGCGGGAAGCCAATGATAGGAGTGGTTAACTGGACTCTCTTCGAAGGATTTCAACCTTGATGCCCTATCCGTGGCGACGCCTAACCCGCTTTAGTAGGGACGGATTGAAATACCCCATCATAGCACGGGATCATCGTCTATAGTGGGTTCAGCAGGGAACTATTGCAGCTTGCAGCTTTCCACCTATATGGATTGTTTGAGCGTAAATAGACACGATCTTCGTTCGGCACGCGTCCAGTCCAAACACAGTCTTGTTCCTATAGCTCTCCTCTCTGGTTGCGCGTTCAACAACTACAACCTTAACACTGCGCTCCGAGGCCACTTTGACTGCTGCCAAATCCTTCTTTTAATGGAGGATCTTCATCCCGACCATTAGATCCTTCTTCTTCTAAGTCTTAGGCAGCTATGGTGGAAAACAAAGCTCTCTTAGCAACGTACGGTACACTGAAAACCAACCCAATCTCGATGAGAGAAGCAAAACTTAGACTTCGCCAGAGAGAGAAATTCCACTCGCTTCTACGACTCCGCGCTCTGGTGCCCAAGGTTGAAAATCCAGCTTCTCCCGACCAATACAGGCCAATCTCCCTCACCAACTTCTTTTAGAAGATTATAGCTAAGCAACAGGAGCAAGAAAACGTATGCAGCAAGAAAACGGCTGTACCGCTAGCAAGAAAACGCAATTATTTAGTAAAGGGCGTGAGCAATTAACACGAACTGGGGCTGGTAGCGCTAGCGCGCTCTACCGTTGTTTGTTCGCTTTATCGTATGCCGTTGCTTAGGTTCATCAGAGCCTGTGAGAAAAGGGAACTTCCTAGCTAGTGGTTCCGGAGATCTTGATCCCTACCTCGCTGAAATGCGAAGATTCAAGATAAGATTACTAAGCCGGGTTAAGGAGTTACGAGGTCGACCTTGAAGCAAGGATTAGTCGTTCATCTCCGGGTAAGGGAGTGCTTTCATATGAGGATTCACCTCTGAAACTCGAAAGAGGGTCCTACCGAATCGCCAGAGCTGTTGCCGACCGTGCTTCACTCCACCTCGCTTCCTTCCCCAGATGATTTAGCCTACTCATTGACCAGTGACTTCGGCATCGAGACACTGACTCCCAGATCAACTAACCACTCTTTGTAAGGCAGAGCGACTTTCTGATCCCTAATGACAATATCGTCACCAGTGGGATTGGGGCTATGAGTTGAACTGAACTAGACCTGTAATCAAAACTGTGGACATGGGTTAACTCCTATCCTGTAGGGACTGACTTGACTATCCCACATTGAATCGACAACAAGGTTCTTTCCTTTCAAAGATTGCTGCTTGAAACGAAGTCTGACTCTTCCGGATACGCAACGCCGGCCGATAGGTTAGCTACTGGCTTGTTTAAACCAGGGGAGAAGCGTCTACCCTTCAGGGCTCCAATCAAAATGGAGTAGCGACTGCTATGAGAACTAGGTTGATTCTGAAAATGATCTCATTTTGCTAATCCTTGCTACTACTTGGCATCCTCGTACTTGGCCTACGTTTCCAGGGCGTCTGTCTCCTTCTTGGTTTTCGAAGGTTAGGCTTGAGTTCAGAGACGGGACGGAGAGGGGCGAGAGCGAGTTGCTTGAAAAGGTTACGCGCGAGCGATGGTTATTAGAAACCGAATGAGAGCCTGTTCGTTCATGAGCACATGAAACTCGTCATTTACATCTATGTTTCGAACAAATAGAGTTTAGACGAATCCAAGCCCCAAGCCTATTGAATAGCCGTCCAACGAATGAAACGAATCCCTGTGACGGTTCGAGCTACATCAGACTACACGGGGCAGGTCATACTATACTATAAGTAGGCGTCGGCCAGAAGGAAACCAACTGTGATTATTGGAAGTCACAAGGTTCGAAGACCTCCCGCCCTGACATCTTCTCTTTTGCCTTAAGAACGGTCCATTGCCTTTGGACGACTAAGTCAGCTCGAATCTCTTTCTCAGCCAGTGACTAATCTCCCCGAACCGTGCAACGCGCCACTGGGAAAGCACATCGAACTATAATGAGTAGGGCCTGCTGAAGGAAAGCAATCAATTCACATAGTAGGAAAGCGCTGCTATCAATCTTCATAGGCTAAGGCTAGTCAGCTATCAATCGCGAGCCATCCGTCTGTCTTTGACTTTACCCATTCCCCTCACTCAACTATGAGGTAGTCTCTATCTGTTGAATCGGAACCATAATAAAAAAAGTGAGTCTGAACCACCGGCACTGAAATCAGTAACTATATTCGTAGCTTGGCCTCGTTCCACACCTCCGGTTTATAAAAGAAGTCTTCTTCATAGGCCAAATCTGAATCGCGAAAGCCAAAGACCAATTGATTGCTTGCTGACAGGCTAGTCTTTATCGTGGACTCGGGATTCTTATCTACAGGGTATGAACTTCTCTTTCGTACTCTCTTCTGTCCAAGATGATTCAATAGCTTTCAGGATGAAACTAAGCCTAGGCAAAACAATGGAATGTATTCCCCCCGATCCAGCTCCAGTTCCTTTGGTTGAGATTGACGGGTCCTAAGTCGAATAAGACAGGGCGAACTCCAGCTCCAGCTGCGATTGATTGATTCCCCTCTTTTGCCTGCCTTTCGCCGACCACTAAGGCGGATGGGATCGGAAGCTCCTGATTCCAATAGTTAACAGGGCTGTGGCAGGCGAGTCTGCTTTCCCTTAATTAAGCCAACTCGCATCTCTTGCTCTTGGAAGTGCTTCCCGGTCCTTCTCTCAGTCGACGAGCTATTCCACACTGAGTGAATCACATCCATCCATTACGGCTTGAACTGACTTTCCGGTATGTAGCTCTGAACGAATTCTTCCATTCACTCTGCAACTTCCTTCTGCCTTATTTGCTCCGACATCAACCAACCCGAGGACGAGGAACTAGTAGCATCCCTTATCACCTATAAAACACTAACTATAGTATAGCTGCTTCATCTCATAGTTAACTGCCCGAGGCCTTAATTTGACTTCTTGCACTACAAACGATTACAGTCATTCCTTATATTGAGAAATCGGTTGTTTCCGTTAAAGTCTAGCTCTACACGAAACGGGGATTGATGAAGAACAGCTCCTTCATACTTTAAGCCAGAAGGATTAACAAATTCTGGCGCCCAGCCCCTTCAACAATATATGAAGAGTTACAGCCCCTTACTCTATTAATGGAATGAAAACCTGAGGGGGTTACCGCGTTCTGTTCTTCTTCACTTTCAAAGAACCTATTTTGATGGAATCCAATGTTGAATATACAAAAGGCTTTTGATGCCATCAATCCCATGTTGTTCAAGCGCTACTCTTATATAGCTATTTTCTCTTAGGCCACTCTTTCTCAATAGAATATATAGGGACGAACTTCACTTTAGCTAGCCGAAGCCAGCAGCAGTTCCATCTCCAGATCGTGATCGATACCCATGCCCAGCATCAGAACCTGCGGCTTGCCTTGCCCCGGCATCCCTTACAACGAGAGACTGACTCTGCTCCTACGGAAGCACTAGGATAGAGGTACAACGGACGATAAGAACCGTATCGGACGTTACATCTATCTATAGTCCTCTCGTCCGGTAGTATGATAAAAGAAAGAGAACGACTTCTTTAAATAGAGGAGGAACTCATAAAAAGCAAAAGAGGAAGCCTTGGTTGAGCTATAGACGTTGCTAACGAGCTAACCTAACTAATAGAATCTCTTCCCATCTTGTGGTGTATTCGTTTGTAGTGGTCATTCCTATCTGACCGAGTTGCTAGTAGGAAGCTAGGCTATTGAACTAACAGAAGATAAGCGCAGCGGATGATATGCAGCGGACGATCTTCTTCTTCTTTTGCTCCCTTTTGTCGAGTTATAGCTTTCGCTTCTTCAGATCCTGATCCTTAATCAGAGGAGATCGCTTTACTTTAAAAGTAGCATTGGCAGGACCAAGAGACTCCCATTCAACGCTGGGGGGCTTTCGCCGATCATTCATAAAGAATTCTTTCTTATTTATGCAATTCGATGATTCAATTTCTTGTGGAAAAGACTAGCGCAATGGCTTAAGGCATTTCATTGGCAGTTTGGTCCTAACAAATTATGCTTCTTGCTTGGGAGAGGAGAACTTCCACCAAGCAATAGAAGAGTTGGCTAACCCAATGATTGAGCTAGCTTCTAATCCATTTCAATCTCATCTTACATAGCAGAAGTTGTGGGTTCATCCCTGGATGCAGGCAATGCCGCCACATCTCCCTGTGAAAGAAGGTTACGCAGCTGATTCGGTTAATCACATGTCAGAGGCATCTATCTAAATCGCACATGTCAGAACAAGACCTAGGGATCCGGTGGCACCAGGAGCGGGTAGCCGAGTTGAGATCATTCCGTTAAGACACAACAACTTTTACAGTAAACATGCATCCGCCCAGCGCCCCCTCCTTACGAATGGTTACGGGACTAGAGCGAGTCTCTTTTTCTTTGCAAGAATAGGTCTGAGCCTGATGACATTCCTGCTTTCCTTGCCATGTCCAACTAAAGTTAAAGTTAATCAACTGCAAGGAGGAATCGGCCTTTTTTCTACTATGAATTTGCGCCGGAAACCCCGAAATCATTTGCCCTGAACTGGTGAAAGGAATAGGAGGACTTTTCCATCGGTGGAAGTAGGGATTTAAGCACAGTTGTGATTCCGCTTTCATGTCTTGGATTGAGCTTTCACTCCTGCCCTAATCCACGCAATGACATTTGAGGAAGAAGTCTCATTGGTACCCCAGCACAACCGATTCTTCTTCTCCCCTTTCTCCTGCCCTTCCCCAAGTCTCCGCTATCATGATGTAGAGGTAGGGGGCCAAACCAACCCCTTGGCGGATGCCTCTTTCCGTTCGCTGGGTCTCCCCATTCATTAGGACAGACAGCCATACTATACTGTACACGCCCCGATCCACTTGGTCCAGTCCGCTGAGAAAGTGACGCTTTCTATAAATAAATTAGGATTAATTCCCTGTTAACTCTATCGAAGTAGCTTTCCACATCCAACTTGATTATCATCTATAACTTGAAAGCAAAGGCCATCTTAGCCCGCAAAAAGATCTAAAACTGGATTTCCAGGAGAATAATCCTTCTTGGGTCATCAAATTGGGATTCCCATATCTATATGAGCAGAGCATAGAGTCGTTGAACTTGTCTATAATTGGTAATAGTTGGCCTTACTCCATGAAATTACTATTAGCTCTCGCTTGCTTTGGATATAGGGGGCAGGCAGCCATCATGGTTGGTTGGACTTAGCCAGTTCATTGCCAGTACATTCTTTCTAGAATAGAAGATCTCCTTTGATTCATTAGTTGAGATACCGATCTCTATAAGAGTCTTATTACCAACCTGCTCAACTCATTCCATAAAGAAAGAGATAGCCTGATCAAGCTGGCCCCAAATAACCGCTACGCTAGCTCCACCCGACTGTCCTTCTACCCGAATCGAAATGATCGGGATAAACTGCACACACACACTAGTAGGAAGAATGGCTCTTCTCAGAAAAGAGGAAGCCTGTGCTTGAACCCAATCAAGTAGTCCCCGTTTGGTCGGCCCTAGCACCCAGCAAGAAAACGTATGTACTAACACAATTAACGAAAACTGGGGTAGGGAGCTAATCCCTTGCTTATTCCTTCCTCACCTCTGCTTTCCTGCATCGGATCCCACCACCTCGTAAGGGCGTTGAGATCAAGCATGAGCCTCTCCGAGCCGGGAGCAGTTGATCCGTATACGTATACTTCGGAATGGAAACTAAACCTTAATAAATAGATTGACCTTGGGGGAGAGAGCTGAAAGGTGTGCACTGAAAGGGGTGGGGACCTGCCAGCGTGGATATTATAGGTATAAATGAATGAAACTGGAATTTGCAAGCAAAAAGATAGTCAGTCTCACTCGAATTCTCAGCTTTGAACCTTTGATCTGGGGCCCTCGTTCTATCCACTAACCATGTAAAAAAATGATGGGTGGAATGGCGCTGTAGGAACCGGTCGGATTCGAACCGACGAATAGAAGTTTTGCAGACTCATGCCTTAGCCACTTGGCTACGGTTCCCTATCAATTCCATGTCTTTCCCCCTTGTCCGACTTTGCTTCACAGGGTCAGTACGTATATCAGACGGAATGCTTTGGGAGGAAGGGCACGGCACGCACAGGTGGAGATTTATTTTCATAAAGACTCTCTAAAACTTGAGAATCTAAGAGTTCTCCTTACCTGAACCTTTTCCGTGGCGACAGTATAAAGAAGCATTTAGGGATTTTTTTATGATCCATGATTACACACACAGTTGATCAAGCCTCTGAAACCGGACTCTTTCTTCCCTCTCGATTCCATCCATATCCCGAACCTTCAATCTGAATGATCTGGAATTCCTTTCCAATTCCGTATATCCACTAATGGGGACGGACCGGGAGGGAAGAGATCCGCTTACTTTTTCTCTCCATCTCCAGAAAAAAAAGCCTTTTGTGCTCTGTCCTTCACTCCAGTGTATCATCCTTTCCTTTAGAGTTGTTATTAATATTAGGCTCACCCGGCGGGGGACAAAGAGATTATAGTCAATCAAATGTAGTTTTTGTTAATTCCTCGTAATTTATTGTTTGATTTTCTTATTCTAATGAATAAGATTATTATTAACGACTGGGACACCAAGGGACTAGCACCTACTTCCCTGAGACATTGATTTCTCAATTCGAGCAACTTTCACTACTTTTTTTTGATTCGAACCCTGCATTCTTTTAGGTGTAGTGTAGTCAGCTGCCGGAACGGAATGGAAACTCAACCGGAGAAGTGCTACAGGTTTCATTCTTTATAGTTCCGTTCCGTCAAGGCACTCTTGCGCACTTCCGTTTTCTACGCTGGGAATGAATGAGATAGGGCCCGCGACTTCTGGCGTGACGGACCAGGACTCTAACCAACTTAGCGATTTCCCGCCGAAACGCTCTCTCAATGAGAG